AAAATAACCCAAAAAATAAAGGGAATGCTTGGATAATTGGTTTATATAAATCCTTCCTGGTTGAGACCAAACATAAGAATGACATTGCCATAAATTGACAAGATAATATTTCCACTTATTCATCAAAAGAGGGGTATCTTTCGAAGCCAGAATTGATTTTCCTTGATATCTAACATAATGCATAAAAGGATCCTTGAAGAACCATAAGATGGCGACCGTAAAATCATTTTCTACCGGATATTTTATCTTTTCATAGAAATGAATTTTCTCAAAAAAGATCCCATAAGAGGTTAATCGTAAATGAGAAGATTGATTACGAAGAAAAAGGAAGATGGATTCATATTCACATACATGAGAATTATATAGGAGCAAGAATAATCGTGGATTACTTTTTGAAAAAATAAATTTATTTGGAGTAATAAGACTATTCCTATTATAATTATAATACTCGTGAAGAAAGAGTCGTAATAAATGCAAAGAAGAGGGATCTTTCACCCAATAGCGAAGGGTTTGAACCAAGATTTCCAGATGAATGGGGTAGGGTATTAGTACATCTGATACATAATTTAAATGTGGGAATTTGTCCTCTAAAAAAGGAAATAGTGAATGAAGTGATCGTAAATTATAAGATTTTACAATTTCTGTTTCTGTCGCTTCTAAGGAAGATACTGATCGTAGGGAAAACGGAATTTCCACAATGACTGCAAATCCCTCCGATATTATTTGAGAATACAAATTTTTGTTGTACCCAAAAAATTTATTTTGGTTAGAATCATTAGCGGAAATAATCAAATGATTCTGTTGATACATTCGACTAATTAAACGTTTTATAATTAGTAAACTAGATTTATTGTCATAACCTACATTATCCAACAAAACGGATCTATTTAAACCATGATCATGAGCAAGTGCATAAATATACTCCCGAAAGATAAGTGGGTATAGGAAGTCATGTTGCTGATATCCATCTAGTTCGAAATATCCTTGAAATTCTTCCATTTTAAATTAGATTTGAACCAGAAAAGAAATAGGTGATTTATTGGGTTATCAAATGATACATAGTACGATACAGTCAAAACAAGGTATTATAGTACGATAAGAAAAGAATAGATACCTCGGAAACAAGTAAGACTCATCAACAGACTCTCTAACCTCTCTTTTTACATCTAATTGATTTATGTTCATTCTAGGGTAACAAGATGGTTCGAAGTCCTTTATTTTTTCAATCCAATCGCTCTTTTGATTTTGAAAAAAAAATCTTTATCAATATACTGCCTTCTTCTACACATTTATCTCTACCCTATAATGGGTAATAGTTAATAATTAGGACTCATAAGAAATTTTTAATCCACTCATGGGAAAAGTCTTTCCCGCATTAAGCACTAATATATTTTTAACGTCTAATTAGATCGGGCAATCAGTCAAAAATTAAGAACAGAAGCTCATTACTTTTTGTTTCCCTATAATTGGAACCATAGTTAGGCTCTACCCATTTATTCCCTCGACCAAATTTATTTTTTATTTTATTACACGTCAAGAATTAAAATAATTAAAATAAAGGTTTGGACCTATTCGTTAAGAATGAACTATTCTCAGAATTATCCATCGATACGACATGCTGCTTTTTCCATTCATTCCTTTCAGGATCAGTCGTGGTCTTACAAACTCTGCCGCTGGTATGGATGAATTTGTTGCTTCATACAAATGTGTAAAAGATGCTAGCCGCACTTAAAAGCCGAGTACTCTACCGTTGAGTTAGCAACCCAAATAAAATAATTAGAATGTGTAGATACAATCGGAATCCCAATAAATTAAAAAAAAAAAAATGGAATTGCACAACGCAATCAAAACCAATCAAAACATTAAAATAGCAAAAATTTTTTAATTTATAATTGATTATATTCTGAACATAATAAAAATGAACAGATCCGATGAAAATGCAAAAAATTATCAGATAAAAATAGGGATTATAGGAATTAAAGTAAAATATTTATAGAACGCCCCTTGTCTCTTATGTTATTGATTAATTAGTATATTTAATTAATTAGTATATAGATTTTTATTGTTTTAATCTTAATCAAAAAAAGACTTCTTGTATCACATAAAATACAAGAGACCATTGTTTGACTGAAATAAATCTATGGGACGGAGATATAAATGGATCCTTTTATCCACGATCGGATTATATTTATTTGATACACTGTTGTCAATATGAATGTTGAGAAAAGAATACAAAAGAGAAAACAAATTAGAAATAGAACTAATATAATAATTCCAATTTCAATCGATTTTAATAAAAAAAACTAAGGACTTTTGTTGGATTGGCACTACATATATATAATATTTATATACAATATTGGGGGAAGAAGAAATTAAGGAAGATAGGGGGAAAAGTAGAAAAAAAATGAGGTTTAGTCAAAAGTCAAATAAACAAGTTTAATCCTTTGTGTTTTTTATTTGTTCTAGAGTTCCACCGAAAACCACCTCATTAAGAGTAATCTGAAAATTTTATATTTATAAACCCGATACTTCATTTATTATTTATTCACTTGATCTTTTTCTATCTATTTTATTGATATAAATCAAATTTGATAGAAATCAAATAGATTTTTGTCGTTATAAAAGACAACATTCTACTCTACAGTAACAATAATAAATTAAGTATGATATGAATATAAAAAAAGAGGAAATAGCAAAGAAACTAAAAGGTTATACAAAGCTATATACAAATCATCCGCATCTTCTTTTTTTATATTTCATTAATTTTATTTTGTTTGTTGATTAAGCCGAAGTTCCGTAAAAACTCCCGCCTTTTTTGAAATATCATGAACTGTTCCTGTAGGTTGAGCGCCTTTTTCAAGGAAATATAGAATAGCAGGAACATTTAAATAGATTTGATTCTTTATCGGATCATAAAAACCCACTTTACGAAGATCTCTTCCCTCTCGTCGGGATCGAACATCAATTGCAACGATTCGATAAATGGCTCATTGGGATAGATGAACAATACCCCCCCCTAGAAACGTATAAGAAGTTTTATCCTCGTACGGCTCGAGAAAATTCGAAATTATGATGATGTCTATATATAGAATTCGAATATAAAATATATCCATAAAATCATCAAATTAATTAGATTATTGATTTAAGTACTTTTTTTCTTATTTTTCCCAACCAAAAATGGTATTTGAAATTTGCACCCTCATAACTCAAGTTGAATAATTCTAAAATAACTCAAAAAAACCTTTTAGGTATTTCATTTATTGAGTGGTCTCTAACCCCTTTTTGTCTGTCTCCTTTAGAATCTATTTTTATTCTTCATTCTGATCTAGTTGTTGAGACAATTGAAAAGGGTATTTACTTGTTCCAGGATCTTTATCTTTGCCTTGAATCATTGGGTTTAGACATTACTTCGGTGATCTTTAAATCGTTTCAAAATGGCAGCAACATACCATTTTTGGGATTTATTTCTATCAAAGAATCATACGAATGGTTGATTCCTACACTTTACTTTTGATTTGATCGAAAGAGTTTTACCAATTTCAACAAATTTTACTTTTCAATTTTCTCGAATTGGATACTTTAGATTTATATCTCGAAAATATACTTACGAAGTTGTTACAATTTATTGATCGATACTAACCTTAGATTCTTGCCCTTGAGAATCAATACTTTCTACTCGAGCTCCATCGTGTACTATATTACATCACAACACTCAAAAAATGAGAGTTCCAGTGGAACAGAACAAATGATGTCGAGCCAAGAGCACTTTCATTCCTATATAAAATATAAAAAAATGGTGGATGTAAGAATCCACAGCTGATCATGTCCTTCAAGTCGCACGTTGCTTTCTACCACATCGTTTTAAACGAAGTTTTACCATAACATTCCTTCGGTTTGGAACCAGTATGTAATTGATTCGATTATGGAATCATGAATAATCATCGGTTCGGTCGGTACATAGTAATCTATACTTTTTTTATATATCAAGAATGGATAATTTATGAAGAAGTCTCCGCAAGAATTCAATCAATTTGACCCCATTTTTTATTCTTTATAATTATTTTTATTGTTTTTTATTATTTATAATTATAACTAACATAACACGAATAAATAAACACGAATAAACAAGTTATTTTGAATCCCTATCTTCATGATAGGATAAATTCAACAATTTAACACTTCTTCGAGTACCAAGAACTCATAAGCAATCATTCAAAAGATTTAATTGATTGAATAATTTACTACCTGATATCATTATTTTAATTTTGCATAAGGTTTTAGAGTAAAGACATTAGCTTTTTATCATCATTTTATCATCATAAGAGAGAGATAAATCCATATTGGATTAACCCCTCAATGATTACTAAAAAAAAGATAGATAAAAAAAAGACTGATGTAAGGAAAGAGTGAAGATTTGGGTTGTTATTTTTTCATCTTTCATATTGAAAAATAGTAATATTTTACAAATCACAAATAGATTAAATTTAATATGCGTGTTATTTGAACTAGATTCAATTTGTGAAAAAGATATGATTCAGATTTCATATTAAAACAAAAAGAAACAATAATAACATTCTCTACCAATTCTATACCAATATTATACTCTTAAACGGAAGACTGTTGGAAAAGACAATCTTTATTTTGATATATTTTATTATGATATAGATAGATATTTTAATATCTATTAAAAAAAAAAAAGAAAATGATCATGGGTCAGGTATGCTCTGGGACGGAAGGATTCGAACCTCCGAATAGCGGGACCAAAACCCGTTGCCTTACCACTTGGCCACGCCCCATTTCTAGTCGACACTAATAAACACTAATAGTAGTACTGGTTGTTCGTCAACTCCAGTGTAAATATCTATAAAATAGATTACTAGAATTTTTATACATGCCGACATAGAATTAAACTTAATTTATTGATCATTACATATAATTCAATTAAGATATTGTATGAAAGTATGATTTATTCTATTCTCTTTTGATTTGAGAATTGAAGG